TTAAAATAAATTAAATATTAATATTTAATTAAGGTTTAGTTTGGATCTAAAAAAATAAGGCTTTCCTTGATCAATCCAAATTAAACTTGTCGTTTAATTTGGATTAAAAATATATTTCTATATTAGAGTAATGATTTCAAACTATTCTTGCCGATATTGAATGATAATGATAGGGCTCCAATAACAAACACTATATACATCAACCCACACCTATTCAAATTTCATTTATTTAATATTTAATTAAGTTAAAAGTTAAGAAGTATCATAAACATAAAAAATGGAATTACCTCTTTTTTCCTGGTCAGGTCAATAAAGTCATGAAATATTTAGATTTATATATATATTTTTTTTAATGGATTTACCTGGACCAATACATGATTTTCTTTTAGTCTTTCTGGGATCGGGTCTGATCTTAGGAGGTCTAGGAGTAGTATTACTTCCCAATCCAATTTTTTCTGCCTTTTCGTTAGGATTGGTTCTTGTTTGTATATCCTTATTCTATATTCTATTGAGTTCCTACTTTGTAGCTGCTGCACAACTACTTATTTACGTAGGGGCTATAAATGTTTTAATTATTTTTGCTGTGATGTTCATGAATGGTTCAGAATATTACAAAGATTCTCGCCTTTGGACTGTTGGGGATGGGGTTACTTCGATGGTTTGTACAAGTCTTTTTATTTCACTAATTACTACTATTCCAGATACGTCATGGTACGGGATTATTTGGACTACAAGATCAAACCAGGTTCTAGAACAAGATTTGATAAGCAATAGTCAACAAATTGGAATTCATTTATCAACAGATTTTTTTCTTCCATTTGAACTCATTTCAATAATTCTTTTAGTTGCTTTAATAGGTGCAATTGCTGTAGCTCGTCAATAAAAAATCAGCAATTAAAATATTCCATGCTTGTTATATGTGATTCAATCGAATCGATTGAATTGTTATTTAGATTGAAATGAATGAGATTAATAAGGAGTTGCTTAATGATGCTCGAACATGTACTTGTTTTGAGTGCCTATTTATTTTCTATCGGTATCTATGGATTGATCACAAGCCGAAATATGGTTAGAGCCCTTATGTGTCTTGAACTTATATTGAATGCAGTTAATATCAATTTTGTAACATTTTCTGATTTTTTTGATAATCGTCAATTAAAGGGAGAAATTTTCTCAATTTTTGTTATAGCTATTGCAGCCGCTGAAGCAGCTATTGGACCGGCTATTGTTTCATCAATTTATCGTAATCGAAAATCAACTCGTATTAATCAATCGAATTTGTTGAATAAGTAGTACTAATGATAGGAATTAGAATATTCCTAAAGAAATTCGAATTAGCTAAGGTATAATCTTGTCTGCAAAAACATAAGAAATCAAAGTATTTTGGCCCTTCCTTTTATAAACCAGTCCAGAAGTAAATTGATTAGAAAAATTCTGATAACTCGTTGATTTACCTGGTATCTAAATTCGAAATAAAGGATTTATTTCGAAGCTTACTAGGTCGAAAATTTATGACGTTCAAAAATGTATAGATCCAATGTCACATTCAGTAAAGATTTATGATACATGTATAGGATGTACTCAATGTGTCCGAGCTTGCCCGACCGATGTATTAGAAATGATACCTTGGAACGGATGTAAAGCTAAACAAATTGCTTCTGCTCCAAGAACGGAAGACTGCGTTGGTTGTAAAAGATGTGAATCCGCCTGTCCAACGGATTTCTTGAGTGTTCGGGTTTATTTAGGGGCTGAAACGACTCGCAGTATGGGTCTAGCTTATTGATACGTTCCAACAAACTCTACTTGAATCCATTTGATTTTTTTTACCGACAAGACCCGTGCTCAAAATATCTTGAGCACGGGTTTTTCTGGTCCAAGTGTATCTTGTCTTTACCACGAATTTTTTTCCTTGGTTAACAATAATTGTAGTTTTGCCAATATCTGCGGGTTCCTTACTTTTCTTTCTTCCCCATAGGGGAAATAGGGTCATTCGGTGGTATACTATATGTATATGCATTTTGGAACTCCTTCTAACGGTCTATACATTCTGTTATCATTTCCAACCAGACGATCCATTAATCCAACTATTGGAGGATTATAAATGGATCCGTTTTTTTGATTTCCATTGGAGATTAGGAATAGATGGACTTTCTATAGGACCCATTTTACTAACGGGATTCATCACCACCTTAGCTACTTTATCGGCCTGGCCTGTTACTCGAGATTCTCGATTATTTCATTTCCTGATGTTAGCAATGTACAGTGGTCAAATAGGATCATTTTCTTCTCGCGACCTTTTACTTTTTTTCATCATGTGGGAGTTAGAATTAATTCCCGTTTATCTACTTCTATCCATGTGGGGAGGAAAGAAACGTCTGTACTCGGCTACAAAATTTATTTTGTACACGGCGGGTGGCTCGATTTTTCTCTTAATGGGAGTTCTGGGTATAGGTTTATATGGTTCTAATGAACCAACATTAAATTTTGAAACATCAGTTAA